TAATTCCTTACATAAGGATTCAGAAAATACCGGATCTCCGCCTACACAAGCAAATTGTTGATAAAACTCCAAAATGGCATTTTCTTTTGACCCAATTTTTTTTTTCTCTTTATCATTCAGGAAAGACAAGAAAATCTCAGGATAGCAAACATTCTCTAGAATTTCTCTTAGATTCGAACCCATAGCTGATGATAGAACTAGAATAGATATTTTCTGTTTCCTACTCACACGAGCCCATATCCTTGCTTTTCGATCAATCTCTAATTCTAATCTTCCTCCCCAATCTGATATTATGGTCCCGGTATAGACCGAAATTCCGTTATGGTCCAATTCTGACCGGTAATAGATACCGGGACTTTGCAATATTTGATTGATCACAATTCTGTATATTCCATTTACTATAGAAGTTCCCAGGGAATTCATTAAAGGAATGTTTCCAATAAAAAGAGTTTGTTCTTGCATATCCCTACTGGTTTTCCAAATTAATCCCGCGGATACATATAATTCAGAAGAATATGTGAGTGATTCATATACAGCATCTCTTTCTTTTATCAAAGGTTCTACCAATTGATATGTTTCCACAAATAATTGAAATTCAATTTCTTGATCTGTATCTTCAATTTTTGGAAACTTATAAAGTTCTTCTGTTAAGCCCTGATCAATGAATCTACAAAATCCTTCAAATTGTATCTGATTAAACCCAGGTATTGTAGACATTCCCTCATTTCCATCCCCGAGCATTTTGAATTTCCCTTTTCTCAAAAAATTCCATTATTGACCCATTCTTCATCAAATCATATGGATTGATTTAGCAATGATGGAATTTCTATTTTGTTTACTGAATCACATGAAATTTTACTCACCCCGTATATGGAATGTATGAAATGCATATGAACGGAGGAATAAAGACAATTTTATATTCAAATTGGAATTTGGAACAGATAGAAAATCGAAAGGAATTAATAAATGCCACTTAGGCTTATGGAGTTTTGGATAGAATATAAAAAAAAAAGTGATTCCATTTCTACCATTATTATGATATTACATACTCTAATCCGATTGGGTACCAGAAAAAGAAATGGATTCGGATTTCATCTGTTCGATGATATAAAGACATTATAATCATCAAAAATATAGAGTTGATATTTTTTTAGCACTTAACTTTTTCATGGATTCTATTGTTCAACAAATGATTCGCATAAAAGAGAGATACTTTTATTTTACCTTTTTTTATTTTTTTAGTAGAATACGATTGAAGGGCGTAACATAGTAATAAAGTTTGTATTTATTAACCATGTGTAGATAGCTATCTATGTTTCCTCCTTTATTTAAGTTCTATTCGGGACAGCGCGTGCTATGCTATATCAAAATTTCCATTTTCTATTCCATCTATTGAATGAAAAATTGAAGCACTACAATTTCCTAATAATTCTCTATAGTCATCATATATAGATATGATATCCAATTAGATATTTGTATAACAATTTATGTTCTGGGGTTTACATATACTTCTATTTGCTGTTATAATGGAAATTGGAAAGGATTTTTTTTTATGGAAAAGAATCAATACTGATTAGTTATGTATCAATTTGGATTTTCTTATATAATTAGAATTAGGATTAAGAAAAGACAATTTTGGATTCAAATCCAAGAATCGTTCATGAATTTACAGTCCCATTTAATAGTTAATGGTTCCAATTTGTCCTAAATTTTGGCTTTTGGGACTGAAAAACCACATTTGGTTTTTCAATTTTTCAATATCAATATAAAAAAGAGAGGGAAAATCTTTAGATATTTCGTTTTTGAGATACTATACATACAACCGAAGGGATGGATCCAATCCAAAAAACGAAGGATTTTTTTCTTTTCGGGCAGGGGTTAAATTTAATAAAACGGGATTCAAGATGCAAGTCCAATAAAAAAAGAAGTTTCGGAATCCACCACTCGACGCAAACAAAGGGAGACTTTTTTCATCTATTTTGTAGGGTATCATACATTTTGGCGGCATGGCCGAGCGGTAAGGCGGGGGACTGCAAATCCTTTTTCCCCAGTTCAAATCCGGGTGTCGCCTGATCAAGAAAAAACTCGAAATCTCTTATTTCGTTTTGCTGATATAACTCGCTGAATTTTTCCCCAGCAGAAGCAAACAAAGTAAAAGGACTCTTGAGACTTGCTTGCTTGGTTCGAAACATCTGGAAGTTTGGCTCTCGAAAGCTAAAGTGCTCTAAATCCTTGCCTCTAGGATTCAAGGACAGATGAGTGGTGGAAGGGCTCTCATATAAAGATTTATTGATTCCCTTCCACTACTAATGTAGTGTTTAATTACCGGGTCCTGAATTAGATTGGATAGCCCCACGGAAAATCGAATTAGTGGTTGTGGAAAGGGCTGAAGATACTTTCTATAGAGACTCAGGAGAGTCTCTAAGTCCTCGGTATCCAATAACAATTCGATGGAAAATTGGCTTTCGAAAATTGAAATGAAAAAAAAGGATTCTTTCTT